CTTGCGATACCTTCTACAGCTTGCCCCGCGGCAGTACCTTGACCAACCCCAGGTCCAATAGAAGCAAGCCCAACAGCCAACCCAGCAGCAATAACGGAAGCGGCAGAAATCAATGGATTCATGATAAGTTCCTCGCACCAAAAAAAAATGGTTAATGATACAATCAACCAATAAATTTCGAACTATTCATTCTTTTTCTTGATTTAATCTCTTTATTCAATTATTCAATATTGAATTCCCAGTTCCAAACGAAAAGGAGGGATTTTTATTGCAATCCCTTTTTTAGTGAAATCCCTATCGAAATCTCCAGGGCAGATTAGATATATCTTTTAGACGACCTATCTTTTAACGAATATCTAACTATATAAATAGTTAATATTGCATATACACGTCTTTCTTCCATAACGTAAACCAACTATTCGTATCTTAAATTCAATCGGATTCTAAAAAAATTTTTTAGATGCTGAAATATTCACAAAAAGAAAATTGAGTTATAGCCATTATTCCATTATTTATATATATATTCCATAAACTTAGTTTGATTTCACTCTTGTAAATAATAATAATCCATTTTTTTCTGAATCTCATTTTTTTTTATTCTCTTCCTTATCATTATCCCACTTGGATACAATCAATCTAAATGGACAAATTCATTAGTCTGAATCATTGCATAGAAATATAAGTCTTTGTTTTCTTGTAAGTTATTTTATTATTATTTTTTTTTTTTTTTTAATTTATTAATATTTTATTATTAGTCAATCTATTGAATTGAATAAAACCGAGTGAAATAGAAATAGCTCTATCTCTATAGAAAAAACCCCTTTTTTTAATCACATGTTGGAAACAACTCTTATTCAGATTATGACGCCTAAAATTGGATTGGAATTGAATGAACAAAATAATCAAGCCAAAAAAAAATTGATTGGACGAAGGTATAAATGATTCAAACGAATTCTAGGAAAAAGATCGTTTAGGACAAAACTTTTTTAGATTTCTTTCCTTTTTGTTTTTACTATTCCTTTAGATCGTTATAAACTTTTTTTCTATTTATGTGTATATTTATGTTCACTAAGTATAAGTAGATTATCTTGAACAAGAATAGATTGCCTTAGACTATAAGATAAAAAAGTCTATTTCAAAACAAAATTCGTTAATGATGCCCCTCAATGGATTCGCCTATATAAGCCGCAGCTAAAGTTGCAAAAATAAGAGCTTGAATACCACTTGTAAATAACCCAAGGAACATGACAGGTATAGGAACCACTGAAGGTACTAAAGAAACAAGAACAACAACTACTAATTCATCCGCTAATATATTTCCGAAAAGTCGAAAGCTAAGTGATAAGGGTTTTGTGAAATCTTCTAAAATGTTAATGGGTAAAAGAATTGGAGTTGGTTGAATGTATTTACTGAAATAACCTAATCCTTTTTTGCTAAGGCCCGCATAAAAATAGGCTATTGACGTAAGTAAAGCTAAAGCAACGGTAGTATTTATATCATTCGTAGGTGCAGCTAACTCCCCATGAGGTAACTCTATAATCTTCCAAGGTAAAAGTGCACCCGCCCAATTAGAAACAAAAATAAATAGAAACATCGTTCCAATAAAGGGGACCCATGGGCCGTATTCCTCTCCGATCTGAGTTTGGCTCACATCTCGAATGAATTCAAGGACATATTCGAAGAAATTCTGACCGCCAGTTGGAATGGTTTGGGGGTTCCGAACAGTTACAATGGCTGAACCTAATAAGATAGCAATTACAACCCAAGAAGTAATAAGTACTTGGGCGTGTACTTGGAAACCTCCTATTTTCCAATAGAAATGCTGGCCTACTTCCACACCAGATATATCATATAACCCTTTTAGGATGTTGATGGAACATGATAGAACATTCATACTACCCCCTGAAAGAAAACTTTAAAAGGAATTATTTTGATTCAACCATCGTTTTTTTTATTTGCCTACTAAAATTTTATATTTTAAATACCAACAAATCACATAATAGAGCTAGTTATTTTTATCTCTTTTGGACGATTGACAAATAGTAACCGATTATATATCCATAAATATATGGAGTTCACAAAATAATTTCTTTATCTTAATCTTATTATTAATCTATCTTATTATTAATCAGGAATTTCGTATATAGCTAGAACGACCCTCACAAATTGCAAATACTAATTTATTAAGAATTAATCGGATTGAAGCTATAGCGTCATCATTCGCTGGAATCGAAATATCTGCGAGATCCGGGTCACAGTTTGTATCAATTAAACAAATGGTTGGAATTCCCAAAGTGATACATTCCCGAAGAGCCGTATATTCTTCTTGCTGATCAACGAGTATTACAATATCGGGTAACCCTGTCATATATTTAATCCCACCCAGATATGTTTGCAAGTGAGCTAACTGTCTCTTCAATCGAGTCCCATCTCCTTTTGGAAGACGGTTGAGTCTACCGGTCTTTTGTTCCATTCTCAAGTCCCTGAACTTTTGAAGTCTAGTTTCTGTAGTAGACCAATTCGTTAAAATACCGCCGAGCCATTTTTTATTAACATAATGACACCGAGCCCTTATTGCAGCCCGGGCTACTGAATCCGCTGCTTTATTTTTGGTACCAACAATTAAGAATTGTTTTCTCTTGCTTGCTGCATCAAAAACTAAATCACAAGCTTCTGATAAAAAACGAGCAGTTCTAGTAAGATTTGTAATATGAATACCTTTACGTTTTGCAGAGATATAAGGGGCCATTCTTGGGTTCCATTTTCTAGTACCATGACCAAAATGAACTCCCGCTTTCATCATCTCTTCTAAATTAATGTTCCAATATCTTTTTATCATTTCTACCCACACTTCCTCTCTCTCTCTTTCTTTTTCAAACAAAGAAAAAGAGAGAGGGGGTACCCTGAAATAAATAATTGTTCCGATGGAACCTTATCTTTTCCCGGAGATTGGATGTTGATATACGATCCAAGCAATTAATTTCATTCTATTCCTTATTTTCTTTATTACTATTAATAAATCACATGGAACAAATCGCAGGACCACGATTAATTAAAATAAAATAAAAGGATGAATCCACTCTTAGGAATCATTAAATCCTAGAAATGCTTATTCTGATGTATCATATAAATTTCTTGAAATGCAAGAATCAAATAACTCTCTCTGGTGGAATAAAAAATCTCTATCTCTAAATTCCCCCTCGAATAAATTCTTCTTTTTGCTGTTCAAAGGCATCTTTTTATGTTTCCTTGAGCCTTGCACGAATCTTTTGAATCCGGTACCGACGGGTATCATACCGCCTAGAACAACGTTTTCTTTTAGGCCTTTCAACCAATCGATACGACCGCGGAGAGCAGCTTTTGCTAAAACGCGAGCAGTTTCTTGAAAACTCGCCTCGGATATGAAACTTTGAGTATTCAGAGATGCTCGCGTTATTCCCAATAATATGGGTCGGTAACAGATGGCTTCTTCCAAAGCGCGTCCCGTTCGTTCTGCTCGAAACAATCCAATTAGTTCTCCGGGTGAAAAAACATTAGACATTCCGTCTTCTGAAACCAATACTTTTGATGTTATTTGCCGTACAATAATTTCTATATGCCTATTATGGATCTGCACCCCTTGAGATCGATAAACTTTTTGGATCTTATTAACCAAAGAGATACGACTTTGCACGATAGTTAACTCAGCACCAATCAAGAATCGCCAAGGAATTCCAAAAATTCTTGTTATACACTCGTTCCAACCCTCAACTCTCTTTTCTAGGTTTATCGATATTGAATCAATTGAACGTACTTCTAACACTTGTTCCACTTTTGGAAGACCCTGCGTTATATCACCAGATCGCGATTTTTCATATATAAATGTAACTAATGTAGCTCCTTCGTAAAGGATTTCTCCATAATGGCCATGAACGGTTGCTCCTGGCGTGGCCAAATAAGGCTGAGCCGATCTTATTACTACAGAGTCAATGTGAACAATTATAACTTGACCCGATTTTAGATGTGGTCCGCTTTTGGCAATACATACATTTTCACAAATAAATTGTCCCAGTCGAATTATTGTGAAGAAAGATTCACAATCATTAGGATGATAATTATGATGGAGAAAATACCAATTCAAAGTGAATGGATTCAAAACACTCTTACTGCATGGATCGGGATTAACAATTCTCCCGGTTTCATCCATTAAATAATATTTAAGTACTTGAAAAGTCTCTTTTAAATTGTCAAGTTTCAAATATTTAGTTATGGAGATCTGATTATGAGTTATTAAATTGAAATGGTTTAATAAATCAAAATTTGCAATTTGAAGGGCTGTTCCTAATGGGCCCAACGAATTTTGAATTGAAATTATAGGATCTCTTTTAATTGATTCTTTTATTACATTGTGATCTTTTACATGATTGAATGCATCCATTCGAAAACAATTAGATGATGACAAAATTAGCAAAAATTGACATTCCTTATTTCTATTCAATAACGTACTAATAGTTCCGTGATTTTGTTTAAGTGATTGTTGAATCCTTGCTTTGGAATAACTGGGATAAAATGGATTAATATTGGTGGGATCTGATCCATTATTAGAGATCGGTCCGAAACCTGATGGATCATCCCTTTTTCTAGTTCTACTCCTGATATATGAAATTTTGGATTTCAATAGATTGATTCTTAGGAAATCACGAATCAGACCATTTGTGCTTACTTCAACAAAAGAAGCGCGGGCCTCCTCGATAGAAGAACTTTTTTTGTCTTGATCCCAATTCAAGACTAAACAAGTACGAATTAATTGAATACTTGTGTCAGAAATTCCCCGAATTGGTTTACTATTTCCATAAAGGATATAATTGACAACTTGAAGTTTCAGATTATCCTTTTCCTGCAATAGATCCGCGGTGAAAAGTGTTTCTAAATTGATACCGTTCGCTATCTCATATATGATTACTGGTCGAACCAAAACAAAATACTTTTTTTTGGTAGGTGTGATTCGTTGGATATAGATCCAATTTTTCACTTTTTTTGATTCCTTAGAATGTGTTTTTACCGTTCCTGGTGGTATCAAGATACCACTATGTCGGGATATCTTATCTGTTTCTCCCGGAAAATGGATATCTCCCGAAAAGATTTTAAGTTCGATTTTTTTTTTTTTTCTCTCCACTCGGACCAATCCGCCCCCTCGACTTCTTGTATTTAAAGAGATTTGTGTATCTACTCCAACGATACTATTATTCCGTACCATTAGGGAAGAAGATTCGGGTAAAATATACACTTCCTCGGGAATGAAAAAAAAGCGATCTACTTGCATTTGGTATTTTGGCTTAAATTCTTTGACTCCCCGATACTCAATCAAATCTTCTTTTTTGACAATTGAATGCACCCCTATAGCCCCATATTTAGTAATTCCTGAACTCTTTCTTTGGTATTGGGGATCGTCGAAATAAGAAAAAACACTATTTCTACGGAAAATACCATTTATAGGTATTTCAATCGAGATAGTGGAGTAGGTCATTTGCTCTTTCTCTCGTTCTTGAATTGATTGAAATGGAATAATGAATTTATTTCTTCGCCTCTTTGCCAATAAATCAGAATTATCGTAGAGAATAGGAGTATATATGAGATTACAATGACCAGTACATATGATTCGATTAAGTCCTGAATAATCCGGAATCCTACTTTCTTTTTTAGCCACTAAATCTGAACTAAAGAATTGGTGTTTAACGTGAGAATTTTTTAGGGGATCATTATTTAGGGAAAGACTAGAGCTCTCTCTTCTTTTGACAGAATGAAGGTTCATTTGGTCTTGATCTTTGTGTAGTGAAAAAGCAACTATACTGGATCTGCACGAACATCCTGATAATATCCACAAATGGCTTGTTTTTGGTAAGAGATGGACATTACTATATGTAAATTCGGGCGCATGGTATACATGAGCACTCCAGTGCATTTCCCCTTCTGAATCGGAATAAATATGTTTTCGAACCTTCTCTTTAAAATTCAAAGTGTATGTTCCCGTCCGAATTTCAGCAATCACTTGTTCTGATTCTACATATTGATCATTTTGAACTAAAAGGAAACTTTTTTGTGGAATAGGCACATTATGTATAATATCTTGACTCTCAATAGTTACATACAAGTCTATATAACATAGAAAAGCAGGATGTCCATGCCGTGTACGTATGGGATGAACCAAATCGTCATTAAATTTTATTTTTCCATTAGAGGGGGCTCGTACATGTTCTGCAGTACCCCCTGTGAATACTCCGCCGGTATGAAACGTTCTTAATGTTAGTTGAGTACCTGGCTCCCCAATGGATTGACCCGCAATAATACCTACGGCTTCTCCCAATTCTACTAGATCGCCATGAGTAGGACTCCGGCCATAACATAATCGACAGATCCAAGACGTACTCCTACAAGTAAAGGGAGTTCGAATAGATATTGTTTGTGTTCGAAAGGTTATGAATCGATTGGCAAGTCCAATCCCAATATCTTGATTTCGAATGGCAATACATCGTAGACCCATATATATATTGTCTGCTAATACACGACCAATTAATGTTTGAATAAAAATTCTTTCTGACATCATCCCATTTCGAGGACTCACAGGAATCCCTCGAGGAGTGCCACAATCTGTTCTACGTACAACAATGTGTTGAACTACTTCAACAAGTCTACGTGTAAGATATCCAGCATCTGATGTTCGTACAGCAGTATCGACAACCCCTTTTCGGGCTCCATAACAAGAAATAATATATTCTGTTAAAGACAGTCCTTCGCGTAAATTGCTTTGAATGGGTAAATCAATCATTTGTCCTTGTGGATCCGACATTAATCCTCTCATACCAACTAATTGGTGTACTTGAGATGCATTTCCCCTAGCTCCCGAAAAAGACATTATATGGACTGGATTAAAGGGTTCCGTCATCCTAAAATTAAGATTCATTTCTTGTCGCAAATATTCACTTGTAGCATACCATATCTCACTAGATTGGCGTAATTTTTCTACTGCGTGTACATTTCCATAATGATAGTGTTTTTCCAAAATCAAACTTTGTTGTTCAGCATCTTGGACTAGCCATCCCTTAGAAGGTATTGTTAAAAGATCATCAATTCCTAATGAAATGGATGTAGCAGTGGCTTGCTGGAAACCCAGAGTCTTTACTTGATCCAGGATGTGTGATGTATATGCCATTCCAAAATGATCTATTAATCTGCTAATAAGGCGTTTAATGGCAGTTCCATCTATCACTTTATTGTGAAAGACCAGATTGGCCCGCTCGGCCATAAGTACCTCCATATTCCGCTTAGTAGGGTTCGACAATGGGTTTGAGTCAATGATTGGAAACTTCCTTTTCTAGATCTTGATTCGCATAGAAATTCAGAATTCATGCCGGTGTCATAGAATTACTTAGCTTAGATCTCTATAATTTAATTAGATACCATCTGAGGAGGCTTGGCAAAACCCTTGTATAGCTTCTTCAATTTCGCGATAAAGAGAAATAT